GGGACGCATTTTATTTGGCAGTTTTCTGGATGTTAAATACTATTGGATGGGTTACTTTTTATTGGCATTGGAAACACATCACATTATGGCAGGGTAACGTTTCACAGTTTAATGAATCTTCCACTTATTTGATGGGATGGTTAAGAGATTATCTATGGTTAAACTCTTCACAACTTATCAATGGATATAACCCGTTTGGTATGAATAGTTTATCAGTCTGGGCATGGATGTTCTTATTTGGGCATCTTGTTTGGGCTACAGGATTTATGTTCTTAATTTCCTGGCGTGGTTATTGGCAGGAATTGATTGAAACTTTAGCATGGGCTCATGAACGCACACCTTTGGCAAATTTGATTCGATGGAAAGATAAACCAGTAGCTCTTTCAATTGTGCAAGCAAGATTGGTTGGATTAGCTCACTTTTCTGTAGGTTATATATTCACTTATGCGGCTTTCTTGATTGCCTCCACATCGGGCAAATTTGGTTAATTATTTATGTATTCTATCCGCAATAATATATTTTTTTTCTAAAAAAAATATAGGTATGCACTCTTATATTTATTTCTACATCTAGGATCCGATTTGTATCATTATCATTGATAATAAGAGGAACTGAAGCATTATGGCAAAGAAAAGTTTGATTTATCGGGAGAAGAAGAGGCAAAAATTGGAAAAAAAATATCATTTGATTCGTCGATCCTCAAAAAAGGAAATAAGTAAGATTCCGTCGCTAAGTGAGAAATGGAAAATTCATGGAAAATTACAATCCCCACCGCGTAATAGTGCACCTACACGTCTTCATCGACGTTGCTTTTCGACCGGAAGACCGAGAGCTAACTATCGAGACTTTGGACTATCTGGACACATCCTTCGGGAAATGGTTCATGCATGTTTGTTGCCAGGGGCAACAAGATCAAGCTGGTAAGGATTTAAGTATCCCTTAATTTTTCTATTTTTTTCTATGATCGATGAGGCCCCTTTACCATTCTGTCTAAATAGGCTATTCTATTTGTACAGATATGGAATAGGGGCTCATTCAATTCTTCTTTGTTTATTAGAGTTTAGTCCAAGTTTTTTTGTTTCATCGCGGGGTAGAGCAGTTTGGTAGCTCGCAAGGCTCATAACCTTGAGGTCACGGGTTCAAATCCTGTCTCCGCAACATTTTTTTTTTTCAAGAAATGTAAGTTTGATTCTATTAACTAGTCATTAATTAATACTTGTCTTTTGGGACGCGAGGAAAAATGACTATATTTCCCGGTCAACTATACCGAATCTTTTATCTTTTTGAATCCATTTATATTTGGGCGGATAGCGGGAATCGAACCCGCGTCTTCTCCTTGGCAAGGAGAAATTTTACCATTCGACTATATCCGCATTTTTTTGCCTTCTTGATAAGAAATTTATGGATAATATTTGTTCAAAGCTAGACGAGATACACTCTTTGGTTTGGGGTCATTTCATAAAATTCTACCACCAAATCAATTAACAATTCTATTAATATATATAAATATATATATTAATATTATATATTAATATTATATTTATTCTATATATTGAATTACATATTCAAGAATATACGATTCTTCTATATTCCATAAAATATTATATTCTATATTGATATCTGAGATCAATTTTTTATTAGTTTTTTTATTTAGTTATTTATTACTATTTCATATTTAGTAACTATTTATTAATCTTTTATTCATATTTCATTCAAGTTCCAGAAGTTTGACCCCCCCTCTAATTTTTTTCTTTATTTGCATTTTATGGACTTATATTGAATTTGAATGTGTAATTCATGGAATGGGAGGGGTCATCTCATTTTTGGATCTGCAACGAATGAATTCAAGAGATAAGAGAATTAAGGATACCCACCAAGAAGACTAATCCAATCCATAAAGATGTACCAGAAAATACAACATTTTTGTTACTCGACCAACCATCAGGAGACGCAAATACAACGGGTACACTAATCAGTAAGATTGATGAAGTAATAATTAATGCAAAAACAGCCAATTGGAAAGCAATAGTCATGTTTTTAATCCTCCAAGCTATTAACAAAAGAATATACACCATTTAATCCTCTTACCCACTAAAAAATTTTAATAAATAAAGGGATTTTATCATGAATCCGTTGATTCGAGATGACTTAGTTCCAATCTCTTTTTACCACTTTTATTCTATTCGGACATGAAGTTAAAGATTCTTTTTGACTTCACAAATGGGTATACTGGATCGCGTATCTCATTTATTTATAAAGCCAGATTGATAGACCTAGTCACACCCTATACCTTTCTCTACATAGTGATCGTATTAACTCATAGGGCTATGTTCTATTTGGCGAAAAAAAAATAAAATAGAAATTGTCTTTCGGAGAGATGGCCGAGTGGTTGATGGCTCCGGTCTTGAAAACCGGTATAGTTCATAAAAATAACTATCGAGGGTTCGAATCCCTCTCTCTCCTTTTGTTGGATGAATATATTTTTTATTGCCTTTTTTTA